AGATAACCTAATAAGGCGAAAGAATGCTTGTATAATGAAAATGGGTTTATATGGATCTTTTGGGGTTGAAAGCACACATCAAAATGACATTGACATAAATTGACAAGGTAATATTTCCATTTTTTCATCAGAAGAGGCGTATCCTTTGAGACAAAAATGGATTTTCCTTGATATCTAATATAATGTATGAAAGGATCCTTGAGCAAGCATAGGCTGTCCCCCCAATCCTTAGTAAAGACTTCTACAAAATGTTCTATTTTTCCATAGAAATATATTCGCTCAAGAAAGACCTGATAAAATGTTAATCGGAAATGAAAGGATTGCTTACAAAGAAAAAAGAAAACGGACTCGTATTCATATACATGAGAATTATATAAGAACAAGAAGAATCTTTGATTCTTTTTTACAAAAAAGGAAATAGATTTCTTTGGAATAATAAGACTGTTCAAATTCCAATACTCGTGAAGAAAGAGTCGTAATAAATGCAAAGAGGAGGGATCTTTCACCCAATAGCGAAGGATTTGAACCAATTTTTCTAGATGGATGGGGTACGGTATTAGTCCCTCTGACAGATAATTTAAATGTGGGAATTTGCCCTCTAAAAAAGGAAATATTGAATGAATTGATCGTAAATTATGAGATTTTACTATTTCTGATCTTTCTAAAGAGGATACTAATCGTAAGGAAAATGGAATTTCCACAATAACTGCAAACCCCTCCGATATCATTTGAAAATACAAATTTTTGTTATACCTAAAAAATGTATTTTGGTTAGAATCATTAGCAGAAATAATCAAATGATTCTGTTGATACATTCGAGTAATTAAACGTTTTACGATTAGTAAACTATATTTATTGTCATAACCTACATTTTCTAACAAAATAGATCTATTTAAGTCACGATCATGAGCAAATGTATAAATATACTCCCGAAAGATAAGTGGGTATAGGAAGTCATTTTTTCGAGATCTATCTATTTCTAAATTTCTTTGAGATTTCTCTATTTTCATTTTGAATTCGATTTGATTGAAGCAAAGATAGGGAGTTTATTGGGTTATTAAATGATACATAGTGCGATACCATAAAAACAAAATAGTATAATATAAAAAGAATAGATACCTCGGAAATAGTTAAACTCACCAACGGACCCTCTATCCTCTCTTTTTTCCATCTAATTGGTTTATGTTCATTTCTAATTGGTTTATGTTCATTTATAGGGTAATAGGTGACTAGAAATCCTTTAATTTTTCAAGTCAATCACTCTTTTTTGATTTTGGAAAAAAAAAATTGCTTTATCAATATACTTTTTCTTCTACACATTCAACTCCCCTTCATAGTGGAGAATAGCTAATAGTTAGGACTCATTAAAAAAATCGAAAATCCACTCAAGAAAAAGCTTTTCCCGCACTAGGCACTAATCTATTTTTAACGTCTAATTAGATCGGAAAATCATTCAAATTAAGAACGGGAGCTCGTTGCTTTTTTATTTCCCTATAATTCCCTATAATTGGAGCCGCGGAGCTCTGTCCATTTATTAACTCGACCCAACCCCAACTTTGAATTTGAATTCATTTGTTTTTATGTTACGCACCAAGAATTCAAACAAGGTTTGTTTGGAGCCGATCCGGTAAGAATCAAATATTCTCAGAATTCTCCATTGATACGACATGCTGTTTTTTCCATTCATTCCTTTCAGGATCAGTCGTGGTCTTACAAATAATACCGATGGTATGGACGAATCCCTTTCTTCGTACAAATGTGTAAAAGCTGTTAGCCGCACTTAAAAGCCGAGTACTCTACCATTGAGTTAGCAACCCAAATACAAATAATTAGGTTATGTAGATAGAATCGGAATCAAAAATCAAAATAAATCAAAGAGAATAAATAAAGAGATTGAATCATACGACACAATCAAAACATTAAACTAACAAGAAATGAACACGAAATGAAATAGAAAAATTTCTAATTGATTCGGATAAAAAAATAGATAAAGTTAAATTTAAATAAAGTATAGATAAAGTTTAATAAAGTCAAAATTTATAGATTATCTCTTGTCTCTTATGCTATCTATTCTTATATTTAAAATTGAAAATAATTTCAAAAATGGAAATATTCATTTTTATACATTTTTCTAATATAACAATACATTCAATACATTTCTATTTTTTTTTAGAATCAAAAAAAAGACTTTTGTATCACAGCAAATCCAATAAACCTATCATTTCATTTGAATGAAGAAAAAAAAAAAAAAAACCAAACCACTGGAATAGATATAAATAAATCTACAGATAAGATCTAATTACCCAGATCGGATTATATTTATTTGATACACTGTTGTCAATATGAATGTAAATCTGTTAATAAAAAAATACACAATGAAGAAAACAAAAGAATTAATTCAAATTAACCCCATATTTTATTGATATTTTATTGAATCATATAAATATTTTTTGATTTCCAATACGAATATTAGCAAACCAATAAGATAAGACGAAGAAATAAGTAGTTCTCTTCGAATCTTCATCTTCAAGTGACTCGATAGGACCGAGTCGTGAATCCCACACTTCTTCAAGTACCAAGGACTCATAAAAAATCATTTAATTAAAAGAATTTAATTAAAAAATAACTTATCTCGATATCATTATATCATTATTTGAATAACGTTTTATAGTTTATAGTAAGGACTCCGTTTTATCATCATAAAAGAGATAAATCCCATATTCAGATTCAGATTAAACCATCAATGATTTAAAATAAAACAAATTAATAGGTCGAAAAAGAAATGTGTAACATATGTATTTTCTTTGTTTGTTAATGAGATTCGAACAGACATTGAAAATGATCATATCATGGGGTGTGGGATAATGAACGAGAAATCAAATTCAAATAAAGAACGATTCCATCTTATTGGATGCTAGACTCTCTTTTTATAGGTACAAAGCCAAAGAGGTTCAGATGAATTCATTATTTCCTTTTTTTTTACCCTAAACCAGCCCGAGGATAAAGATATAATGAAAAACCCGTCTTACTTTTGTTGTTCAAAAAAACAATCTTTATTTTGATATATATAATTTTGATATAGAAAATAAATATGCTCTGGGACGGAAGGATTCGAACCTCCGAATGGCGGGACCAAAACCCGTTGCCTTACCGCTTGGCCACGCCCCATTTCTATTTTGATTCAAAACTAATAAAACTAATATTGGTATTGGTTCTTTGTCAATTCCCGTCCCCCAAAAGATCTATGAACTGGATTAGCTTGTTGTTCGTATTTTGATATGTGTAGATATAGAATTAAACTGAATTTATTGATCATAATATAGAATTCCATTAAGATATTGTATGAAAATATGATTTCTTTTATTCTTTTTTTAGCTGATAATTGAAGGATTTTTGATTGGCTGAGTTTAAAGTTTTTTGTCTACCTTAACTCTATTTTATATTAATATTAATTTATATCCATTTTTATATGAATATTAATAACTCAGTCAAAATACAATTATCTTCAAGAACAAAATGTTTGTTATGCTTAATATTTTAAATTTGATTTGTATCTGTCTTAATTTTGCCCTTTATTCAAGCAGTTTTTTCTTCACAAAATTGCCTGAAGCCTACGCTTTTTTGAATCCAATCGTAGATGTTATGCCAGTAATCCCTCTGTTCTTTTTTCTATTAGCCTTTGTTTGGCAAGCTGCTGTAAGTTTTCGATGAGATTTTGAATACTGTCCTAAAATAATTCATGATTTATTCAAGATAAAAAATTCTAATAATTGATAAGATCAGATAAGTCTTTATAGTATAGGCCCTTGATTCAAACATTGAAGTTATTGTATAAACGTGAAAAATATAGATTACCTACCCCATGCTCCTCTTTTTTCCATTCTATTAAAAGAAACCTATTCGGTTAGAGCCCCCCGAAATATCTAATTTTCGGTATGAAAGAAAATTTTTGGCACGAAAGACTCGACTCTTATTACAAATGAATTTAGAAAAATGCTTTTCTATTTCGAAAAATTTCTAGAAACCACTTCATTTCTTGGTGTCAAAATAGGATATATGGTATAAAAATAGAGAATCTATTTTCTTTTTTTCCAAACAAAAAAAAAGATCTTGGAGATTGTCTAATGCTTACTCTCAAACTCTTTGTTTACACAGTAGTAATATTCTTTGTTTCCCTTTTCATCTTTGGATTTTTATCTAATGATCCAGGGCGTAATCCTGGACGTGAAGAATAAAAAAAAAATAAGGCTTTTTCCTTACTTGATTTTTATTTTTATTAAATGTTCTTAGAATTTTATCTATTCTACATCTTTAACTATTAGAAAATAAATAAAGAAAAAGACTTGAAAAAAAAAAAATACCAAGTCATCAACGGAACCGGAAAGAGAGGGATTCGAACCCTCGGTACGAATAACTCGTACAACGGATTAGCAATCCGACGCTTTAGTCCACTCAGCCATCTCTCCCAATTGAGAAAAGATAATTCCTATGTTACATTACACAACAATACACAACAAGTAGGGCTTGAAAAAAAAAGTCCTTCTTCCATACTTTCTTTTTTTTTACCTTTTTTATTACTTTATATTACTATATTATTATTATATTACTCTTAATATATTAGTATTCTAATTAGTATTATTTAGTATTTATAGTACTATTTAATTACTATTAATTAATTAATTACTATATTATTAATATTATATTATTCTATTAATTATTATATTCTATATTCTATTAATTATTATAATTTATTCTATTAATTATTATAATTATTAATATTTGAATTTTAATAGAATATTCTAATTTTAATATTAGAAATTAGAATTCTATATTTTTTTTTTAATCTATTCTTTATTTTTATTTTTCATTTCGTCCGAAAAGTCTTTTTTTATTTCCGCGTCCTGGCCCGTGTCCCGGGCCATTTTTTATTTTTTGTTGCAACAAATTAGATAAGATAAAAAAAGTTATTTTATTTGATTCAAAAATACTTGTTATTGAAA